ATTAGGGTGCCTGAGTAAAGGGTTATTCTGATATTATAATTCACGTAAGCATTTTACCCCTAATAGTAAAAGTAAGCTAACTTAAAGCTGTTGGGTCCATACCCCAAGTATAGAGTTTATAATTCCTCTCTTTTCCAATATACTTAATATTAAATAAATCTATCCCACTATTTTTTGTATTTTATGGTACCTTGTTTACCCTTTCCTCGTCCTCTTGATTAATGGCCTGAGTAGGCTTAGAAGTGAACATAATAGCTTTTATTCCTATTATTTTAACCAACAATAAATTAAGAAATGAGTCTGCCCTAAAGTATTTTTTAGTCCAAGCCTCTGGGTCTATTATAATTTTTCTCTCAACTATTGTTTTAATAAACAACCACATTATAAACTCAATAGATCTTACCAATCTTTTAGCTTCTTCTGCAATTCCATTAGCTTTAGCCTTAAAATTAGGCGCATCCCCCGTACACTTCTGATTCCCCCAAGTAATGGAAGGTCTTAGCTGGTTTGCATCTATTATATTATTAACATGACAAAAAATTGCCCCACTATTCTTAATAACAACATATAGCCTATCTTCTTTATTCATTTACGTAGTAGTATTATTATCTTCGGCCGTAGGTGCTATTGGGGGATTAAACCAACTACTACTACGGAAAATTTTAGCTTACTCTTCAATTAACCACCTGGCCTGAATAATTATAAGAGCTATAATTTCAATTAGTGTTTTATTCACTTATTTTCTCATTTATAGCCTAATCACCCTAACAATTATTTTAATTTTAATGTCTAATAATTTTATTCACCTAACACAGCTAATAAATAATCACTTTTCTTTATCCCTTATTTCGGTGGGTTTGTTCCTAAACTTATTATCTCTTGGAGGAATGCCCCCTTTTATTGGATTTTTACCAAAGTGGTTGGTCTTAACCTCTCTTACTTCAGGCAACCTTTTCTTAATTAGAGTTTTCCTTGTAATATGTAGAGTACTAACACTATATTTTTATATACGAGTTTCTTTTAATTTACTTATAATAGCGCCAAAATTATATTGATTTAATAACTCTTTAACCCCGCTGAAGGGGTTTCTAAAACTACTAAGAATAAGCCCTATTATTACTCTCCCATTAATAATTATGATTTAAAAGCTTTAAGTTATTTAAACTATTAACCTTCAAAGTTAAAAATAAAGTTATTTAAGCTTTAATAATAAATACTCCTTTGAACTTGCAATTCAAAATTCTAACTAAACTATAAAGCCTATTACGCGGTGATTATTCTCTACAAACCATAAGGACATCGGAACAATATACTTAATTTTTGGGGCCTGAGCGGCAATACTTGGCACTTCTCTAAGAATACTAATTCGTCTGGAGCTTAGTCAACCAGGAAGTTTAATTGGGGATGATCAGATTTATAATGTCATCGTTACTGCCCACGCTTTCATTATAATCTTTTTTATAGTAATACCAATTATAATTGGGGGCTTCGGAAATTGACTTGTCCCCTTAATATTGGGGGCCCCAGATATAGCTTTCCCCCGAATAAATAATTTAAGATTCTGGCTTCTTCCCCCTGCCCTGTTTTTACTGCTAGCATCATCAGCCGTAGAGAAAGGGGCCGGAACAGGTTGAACTGTATACCCCCCCCTTGCATCTGTCCTTTCACACGCGGGCCCCTCAGTAGATATAGCAATCTTCTCTCTACACTTGGCTGGGGCATCCTCCATCCTGGGGGCAATCAATTTTATTACTACAATTATTAATATACGAACGGCAGGTATATTATTTGAACAAATACCCCTATTTGTATGAGCAGTAAAAATCACTGCTGTATTACTACTATTATCTCTTCCAGTGTTGGCAGGGGCCATTACAATACTGCTTACAGACCGAAATTTTAATACTTCTTTCTTTGATCCATCAGGAGGGGGGGATCCTATTTTATACCAACACTTGTTCTGATTTTTTGGGCACCCAGAAGTATATATCTTAATCCTTCCTGGTTTCGGCATAGTCTCTCATATTATTGCACAACAAAGCGGTAAAAAAGAAACCTTTGGTTCTTTAGGAATAATTTATGCGATAGTAGCTATTGGTCTGTTGGGTTTCATTGTTTGAGCACACCATATATTTACCGTTGGAATAGATGTAGACACACGAGCCTACTTTACGGCAGCAACCATAATTATTGCAGTGCCTACAGGAATTAAAATTTTCAGTTGATTAGCCACCCTACATGGTACACACTTCTCATATGAAACTCCCCTATTGTGAGCCCTAGGCTTTGTATTTTTGTTCACAATAGGGGGCCTAACTGGGGTTGTCTTAGCCAATTCATCTATTGACATTATATTACATGACACTTATTATGTGGTTGCCCATTTCCACTATGTTCTCTCTATGGGGGCCGTATTTGCCATTTTGGGGGGCATTATATTTTGATTACCACTAATAATAGGGGTTTCATTAAACCCTATATGGTCTAAAGCCCATTTCTTGTTAATATTTGTAGGTGTAAACATAACTTTTTTCCCTCAACATTTTCTAGGTCTTAGAGGAATGCCTCGACGATACTCAGATTACCCAGATGCTTACACAACATGAAATATTGTCTCCTCAGTTGGGTCAACAATGTCCTTCTTTGGAGTACTAATGTTAGTGATTATTATTTGAGAGGCAACAATTAGTGCCCGCACAGTGCTGTTTTCAATCAATAATAATGCATCTATTGAATGACAATACCACACCCCCCCGGAAGACCACACATATAACCAATTAACCCTACTAATTAAATAACCCATGGCAACCTGAGCTAATTTATTATTTCAAAATAGAGCCTCCCCGCTAATAGAACAATTAATTTTCTTTCATGACCATACCCTACTAATCTTAACTATAATTTTATCCTTAGTAATATATATATTTATAATATTAATATTAAACAAATATACTAATCGATTTTTATTAGAGGGGCAAGAAATTGAAACAGTGTGAACAGTATTACCTGGTATCATCTTAATTTTTATTGCATTACCGTCCCTTCGCCTACTTTATTTATTAGACGAAGTAAATATTCCAGACTTAACACTTAAAACCACAGGACACCAATGATATTGATCTTATGAATATACAGATTTTACTGCCGTTGAATTTGACTCCTACATACTTCCAGCAGAAGAGGCCCCCTCTAACAACTTTCGCTTATTAGATGTAGACAATCGTACAATTTTGCCGATAAATGCCCAGGTTCGAATATTAATTACAGCTGCGGACGTTTTACACTCGTGAACTATTCCAGCTCTGGGCATTAAAGCAGATGCAGTCCCCAGACGCCTTAATCAAGTTTCTTTCCTTATTACCCGTCCCGGCCTATGATACGGACAGTGTTCAGAAATCTGTGGAGCAAACCATAGTTTTATGCCAATTGTTCTTGAAACTGTCCCAATAAAATATTTTATTAACTGATTAACCAATAAAAACTCATTAGATGGCCGAAATATAAGCACTGGTCTCTTAAACCAATCAATAGTAATTTATTACTTCTAATGAGAAAATTAGTTAATTTATAACATTAGTTTGTCATACTAAAATTATCATATGATATTTTCTTATTCCACAAATATTTCCTATAAGTTGAATAATAATATTTATTACTTTTGTTGTAATATACTTATTAACAACTATTTTTATTAATTATAATTATAGACATAGACCTCTATTAACATCAACCACCCTACTTAAACAAAAATTAAGCTGAAAATGATAACAAGCCTTTTTTCCATCTTTGACCCGTCTACCCAAATTATATCTCTTAGATTAAACTGAATTAGTATTTCACTAGTTTTTATTATAATTCCAGTAGTATACTGACTAGCCCCCACTCGATCTAGTACTTTTTTCAATTTAATCACTAGCACCCTAAAAAAAGAGTTTTCCACCCTTCTTGGGCCTACCAACTTTTTAGGGTCAACAACAATAATTATAAGATTATTTTTATTTATCTTACTAAACAACTCAATAGGGCTTTTCCCCTACATTTTTACCGCTACCAGCCACCCAATATTAACTGTAACCCTAGCTCTGCCCTTGTGAGTGGCTTTAATACTATATGGGTGAATTAATCATACACTACACATATTAGCCCACTTAGTGCCACAGGGCACCCCCCCTGCTCTCACAGTCTTTATAGTTTGTATTGAATCTATCAGTAACCTAATCCGCCCACTTACACTATCTGTGCGACTAGCTGCTAACATGATTGCAGGGCATTTATTAATAACCTTATTGGGCAATCAAGGCCCTGCTAGCTCAATAACTATTCTACCAATTATTATTATAACCCAAATTGCATTAATCGTGCTTGAATCGGCCGTTGCTATAATTCAAGCGTATGTCTTTGCTGTTTTAAGAACATTATACATCAGAGAAACAACTTATGTCAAACCACAACCACCCATATCACTTGGTAGAAAAAAGCCCCTGACCTATAACTGCAGCCATTGGCGCCCTGTCAATTACCATGGGGGGTATTAAACTATTTCATTCTAACAACGGAAACTTAATTGCTATAGGACTAATAATCTTATTGCTCACTATAATTCAATGATGACGAGATGTTTCCCGAGAGGGTACACATCAAGGATTACACACCCTAAAAGTAATCATAGGATTAAAATGAGGGATAATCCTTTTTATTGTATCAGAGATTCTTTTCTTCGTATCTTTTTTCTGGGCCTTTTTCCATAGAAGCCTTACCCCCACCATAGAAACAGGATCAATATGACCCCCACAAAGTATTCTCACCTTTAACCCGTTCCAAGTCCCCTTATTAAACACAGCTATTTTATTGTCCTCTGGTGTCACAGTAACATGAGCCCACCATAGTCTAATAAGTTCAAACCATACTCAGGCCACTCAAGCACTTACAATCACAATCATCCTGGGTGTCTATTTCACAGCCCTTCAAGCATTTGAATATATCGAAGCCCCCTTTACAATTGCAGACTCAGTATATGGGTCTACCTTCTTCATAGCTACAGGTTTCCACGGCCTCCACGTCATTATTGGTACTTCTTTCCTAAGAGTGTGTCTACTACGGCACACCTTGTTTCATTATTCTCCTCACCACCACTTTGGATTCGAGGCCGCGGCCTGATATTGACATTTCGTAGATGTAGTATGACTTTTCTTGTATATATCAATTTACTGATGAGGGGGCTAAACTACATGAGTATTTATGTACAATTGACTTCCAATCAATAAGATTAATCTATTAAATGTAGTAATTATATTTTACTTTTCCTCAATAGTCCTTATCATTTCCGTAGTTTTAGTGTCTCTCCCCTTAATCACTTCTCAATACCCAAAATCAGACCGAGAAAACCTGTCTCCATTTGAGTGCGGATTTGACCCAAAAAATACCTCACGAACCCCCTTCTCACTTCAATTCTTCCTTATTGCCGTGATTTTTTTAATTTTTGATGTTGAAGTTGCCCTCCTACTCCCAATGCCCCTTATTATGGCTAGCTTTAACACAACCAATACACTATTGCTCATTATCCTTTTTATATTCATCTTACTCCTTGGACTATATTATGAATGRTTAAACGGAGCCCTAAATTGAACCATTTAGGTGTATAATTAATATATAATATTTAATTTGCAATTAAACCTTACCTTCATAGGTTATGCCTAAATAAGAAGTGAAAAAATCACAACCAATTTCGACTTGGCCTTTGAATTATATCCTTATTTTTAGTGGAAGCCAAACAGGCAAGTTACTGTTAATAACTAATTGGGTTTTAAACCGCCCCTGCTAAGGAATTAGTTCTTATTAAGCCGCTAACTTAATCAATAACATATAAAAATGTTAATAGTTCTTTTTCTATAGTGTAAATAACACCTGACACCTTCATTGTTATAATAGAGTAATCTTAGAAACAATACTTAACACAACCTTACTAATAATAGCCCTTGCCGCCTTGTTTCCCTTTATATTTCACCCAATAATAATAGGCATTACAATTATCATTTTAACCTTAACAATTTCAATATATATATGATTAATACTAAAGTCTTCCTGACTGGCATATATTCTATTCTTAATTTTCTTAGGGGCCCTTTTAGTATTATTTATCTATATTTCTACCCTGGCCCCAAACGAAAAGTTTTTTAAAATATCATACTCCCCCCTCTTCCTTCTGCCAATTATCACACTTTTCCCTATAGTTTCAACAACAAAAGACACAAACATAGTTGAAATAGTATCTCTCCCCGCAATAAAAATTTTCAGCGCCCCCCTAACAATAATAACCTTATTTATAGCTACATATCTCCTACTAGTACTATTTATTGTTTCAAAAATTACACTTTTTAAAGAGGGGCCCCTCCGTATAAGAACTTATGACCCTTCCAATACGAAAAACCCACCCAATTATTAAAATCGTGAATGCCTCCTTAATTGACCTCCCCAGTCCAAGAAATATTTCATTAATATGAAACATAGGCTCTCTATTAGGAATTTGTTTAATTATCCAAATTATAACCGGCCTTTTCCTTTCTATTCACTATGCCCCCTCGACTGAACTGGCTTTCATAAATATTTGTCACATCTCTCGAGACGTTAATTACGGATGACTAATACGATCGTTACACGCAAACGGAGCAAGACTATTTTTCATCTGTATATATACCCACATCGGGCGGGGATTATACTATAATTCCTACACCCTTCATTTCACGTGAATATCAGGAAGAGCAATTTTCATCATTACAATACTAACAGCATTTTTAGGATATGTCCTTCCATGGGGACAAATATCCTTCTGGGGGGCAACAGTTATTACAAACCTTTTATCCACAGTACCTTACCTCGGCACCGCCCTAGTTCAATGGGTATGAGGGGGCTTTGCCGTAGATAATGCCACCTTAACCCGCTTTTTCACTTTTCATTTCCTATTCCCCTTTATTGTTGCTGCACTAGTTATCATCCACTTGTTATTCCTGCATCAAACAGGGTCCAACAACCCTTTAGGTCTTAAAATAAACGTAGACAAAATTCCTTTTCACCCATTTTTTTCACTAAAAGATCTAATAGGCTTAATGTTTTTATTAACCCCTTTTATAGCTATCTCCCTTCTTTCTCCAAATCTCTTAACGGACCCGGAAAACTTTATTCCAGCCAACCCCCTGGTTACACCTATTCACATTCAACCAGAATGATATTTTTTATTTGCTTATGCTATCCTCCGATCAATCCCCAACAAACTGGGCGGCGTAATCGCCCTAGTTCTATCAGTATTAATTCTTTTTTTACTGCCCATAATAGACTTTAAACCAATTAAATCAACACAATTCCACCCTATTAGACAAATCCTGTTTTGGGGGTTCATCAATGTTTTTATTTTACTAACATGAATCGGGGCCCGCCCTGTAGAAGACCCCTACATTTTCATCGGCCAAGCCTTAACAATCATATATTTTTCATTCTTTTTACTAAAACCACTAAATAAAATACTATAGCTATTTAACTAAATAAGATAGTATCTTGAAAATATTACATAGAGTATAATAATTCTAGTAGCTTGTTTTTATAATTTAATTAAAATAGTGATCTTGTAAATCAAAATTGAGATATCCTCTAAAGACTATAACAATAATGTTTGAGATTTCTTTTTTTTTTTTGAGCAAAAGAAATCTCAAACACATATAACCCCTTCCTCTCTCTATACATCTATTTACTGTTCATTTTCTTCTAAAGAATTATATTAAAGATAAATATATATTTTAAATAAAACGCGAGTCGTGAAGTACTTCGTGCACTCTATAGCCCTTAATCACTTCGAAATTTTAATCTCATACTCGCCCCGACCTGGCAGAAGTCTGTCCCGTGAACTTTCCTTTAGTAATAATAAATTTCTTCCTTCAGGCCCCTCTACGAGGGTCCTTCCGGACTCTTTAATTCTCTTTAATATACGTAAACTGAAGGGTACCAACTAGACTAAACATTGCCCACCTAATATCTAACAGCCAGATATCATTATTGTAAATATATATATTTAATGTAAAAATAACCCATAGTGAAATGTTGATGACACCTTTCCCTTCCGTCTAAAAAAAGGAAGGAAAAGGTGTAATACCCCCTAGTTTGAGCTAGGTCTAAAAGAGTCAAATTCTTTTGTGCCATACACTAAGATATATAATGACAAATAAGTAAACTATTATAAGAGGATTTACAGTCCACCGCCTTAACTCGGCCATATCACTTATTTAAAGATTTTATGTTCTTCTGGGCTTCTTCAAAGCCACGCTTTAAATAAGCTATTTAAATATATTATATAAATTAGAATAAGAAACCACGATAAAAATAGTAGAATAAAAGCCTTAATTGAATTATGTTGTCATCTTTGAGCTTGAGATCTAAGAAAATTAAAATATTTTATCAGCCCTTGCCCCCCAAGGTATTCTCCTCAGGTTTTATCATTATAAAGAACAACTGCGTCTCCTATAATTAAGGGGGGTTTAATTAAATACTGAGTAGACAGGGCGGGTATAAACCACATTGAGCTTACAAAGGAGTAGCCCCTAGGTCTTACCGGCTTTAGCTCCCCTATATTATAAAGAGCTCTTAAACCAAAAATAACCCCCCCAATAATTAAAACTACAGGTATAAGTTTAAGCTGGGTGCTTAGAAGGATTACTGGGGGTGTTTCAAACAAGGCTCAACTAAAAATAGCCCCCCCGAAGAGTGCCCCTATAAATAGGACCGCCATGGGGTTGGTGTATCCTCTTTCGTTGTCTTCAATTGAAAGAAGGGCGCCCCCATCGTGTGTTTTCCCTCTTAGGTGTCAACTTAAACGAAAAGAATATATACAAGTTAATAAGGTTGAAATGTATAAGACCCCCACTATAAATAAGTTTAAGCTTGAATCAACTACAAACTCTAAAATAAGATCCTTAGAATAAAACCCTGCTATAAACGGAAAACCGCACAACGAAAGGTTGGCTGAGTTTAAAAACATTAAGCTTAGGGGTATTCTCAGCGCCGCCCCGCCCATCAGCCGAATATCCTGACTTCCATTTATTACATGAATAATTTTTCCTGCACAAAGAAATAGTATTGCCTTAAATAGGGCATGTGTAATTAAGTGAAAAAATGCAAAAACCTCATTTCCTATCGCAACCATTCTTATTATTAAACCAAGCTGTCTCAGCGTAGACAAAGCAACAATTTTTTTTAGGTCTATTTCAAAGTTGGCCCCCAGCCCGGCCAAAAACATAGTAAATATAGCCAAAAAAAACAAAAGCTTTTTTACTGTCACAAAAGGCTCCATCAAATGTGAAAATCGAATTAAAAGATACACCCCCGCAGTAACCAGGGTTGAGGAGTGAACTAAAGCAGAGACGGGGGTAGGAGCAGCCATAGCTGCTGGTAATCACGCCGAAAAAGGTATTTGAGCACTTTTAGTTAGGCCGGCCACAAGAATGCAAACAATGACCCACACATTAAACATATGAAAAGGCTCTAAAGAGTAAAAATTCCATCTACCAAGAGATATTAATCACCCAATTGCAATTAATAAACCAACATCACCAATTCGGTTTCTAAGAACTGTTAATATGCCTGCTCTAAAAGATTTATAGTTTTGGTAATAAATTACAAGACAATAAGATACAAGACCTAGTCCGTCTCACCCCAACAAGATACTAATAAATCTAGGACTTAAAATAACCAACACCATTGATAGCACAAATAATAATACTAATATAATAAATCGAGTTATATATACTTCGCCTTCTATATAGTAGTGTCTATAATATAACACACTAGCCGAAATAACTAATACAACTCTAAAAAATAATAAAGATATCCAATCAAACAAAAAAATCAGGCTTATATCTATGCCGTTTAAAGAAAAAAATACCCACTCAAACAGGTATACTTTATCAAAAAACAGTAAGAACAGGGAGCCCTTAATTAGTATTAGCCCTATAAACCCCAAAAAGAAAGATATTATTTTACTAATATTAAAAAATTTCACTACCTAAAGTAATATATACATCAAAAGAACCACAACCTTTTATTTTAATTAAACTATTTAAGTATACTATAAAAAAGTCTATTTTCACAAATAAGACATTTAATGGAATTCAATGTAGTAATAAGACTAAGTATTCAACCTGTAGTATATCATAAAAAGGCATTATTCCTTTAACTAGGGCCCCGTGCTGAGTAGAGGAATAAAGATATAAACAATATGTTGCACTAAAGAAAGATAAGAGCACCAGAATAACCATTATAGCCATACTATATCTTAAAAGACAACCTAATAAAGAGATTTCCCCAATTAAGTTTAATGATATAGGTGCCGCCATGTTTGAACTAATTAACAAAAATCATATCAGGGCCCCTCTTGGTAATAGGTTAATAAGCCCCCTATTCACTAAAACACTTCGACTGTGTAGCCGCTCATAATTAATATTAGCTAAACAAAATAACCCAGAAGAGCACAGCCCGTGCCCCACCATTAAAATAAAGGCCCCCGCCAACCCAACTCAACTTATTGTTATTAAGCCTCCAATTACTAACCCTATGTGTACCACAGAAGAATAAGCAATTAATGATTTAAGATCTCTTTGGCGCAAACAAACCAGGCTTATATATAGTCCACCAACTAAACTAATACTTATTCAAATTATTCCTAGTCTTTTTACTATAAATATAAAATATTCGCTAATACGATATAAACCAAAGCCCCCTATTTTCAGAAGAATGCCAGCTAAAACCATTGAGCCTGAAACTGGTGCTTCAACATGGGCCTTGGGAAGCCATAAATGAACAAAAAATATAGGTATTTTTACTAAGAAAGCCCCCACCCCGCCCAAAAAAATGAATATACTAATTCAATTTAAGTCTCTAAATAGATTTATAAAATCAATATTTTTAAGTCTGACCCATAAAATTACAATTAATAAAGGCAAAGAAACAAATATAGTATAAAAAATTAAATAAAGCCCCGCCTGAAGGCGCTCTGGTTGATATCCCCACCCAATAATTAATAAATAGGTGGGGATTAAAACTGCCTCAAAAGAAATATAAAATCAAATTAAATTGATTCTATAAAAAACCAAAAATAAAAAAACTATTATTGACACTATAATTAATAAAAAATATAATTCATTATATTTGATGGACTTTAGGCTGGCCAACATTATTAATATAATAATTCACGTGCTTAGTCAAACCAACACCGTTCTTATTAAGCCCCCCCCGAGTCTAAGCCCTAAATAGCTGAAGTCAATAAACTCATAGTGGCCCAATAATAAAATGCACAAAGATAAAATAACTAACGCAAAATATAATAAATCCCATGAAAGACCAAAAAATAACAAACCTGTTAAAACAATAGTTAATATACTAAACTTTAACACTCCAAAATATTAAAACTATAAAAAAAATCACTACCATGAGTACGAATTAGTGCAACAACAACTCTAAGTCCTAGGGCCCCCTCACAGGCAGCAAAAGTAAGAAAATATAAAATAAAATAACTCTCAGGCTCAACCCCTATAAAAACATTAATTAACCCAACAATAAGGCCTAGTATAATAAACTCTAAACTTAACAGTATATTCAAAATATGCTTTCGAACAGAAACAAAAGATAAAAACCCTCTAATGAATAAAAAAAATATGAGCATATGTTTTCAAAAAAGGGGGCATTCCCATCTATAACTTCCAAAGTTAAAATTTTAATTAAACTATTTTTTGAATTAAAATATAATACTATACAAAAACACAGTAAAATATAGTTTAATGAAATTGGTAAAAATCTTTTTCAGGCTAAAAACATTAACTTGTCATATCGAAACCGAGGCAATACCCCACGTAGCCAAATAACTATGAAACTTATTAATAAGCCCGCGCCTAGGCCAATTAAGCCCCCACTGAAAAACAAAATACCTGTTAATAAACTAATAAACAAAATGCCCCCATATTCAGCCATAAACAACAAGGCAAAGCCCCCCCCTCTGTATTCAACATTAAACCCGGACACTAATTCAGATTCCCCCTCTGCAAAATCAAAGGGAGTACGATTAAGCTCAGCAAGCCCAGAGATAAATCAAATATAAAATAAAGGCAAGAGTAAAAATACAAACCAAACTATGTGTTGGTGTTTTATAATTATATTCAAATCATAACTTAGAGATACAATGACCACCCCCAATAAAATTAAGGCCATACTAACCTCATAAGAAATTGTTTGTGCTACCCCCCGTAGTGCCCCTAATAAGGCATATTTAGAGTTAGAGGCTCACCCGGAACCAAATAAAGTATATACACTAAATCTAGTACAACATAGAAAAAATAAAATACCATATTCATAATCAAATAATCCAAATAGTAGGGGGTAAATAACTCAGCCTAATAATATTACAAATAACATAATAGCAGGGCTTAAATAATAGACATAATAGTTCATATGAAAGGGGTGTCTTAATCTCTTAGTAAACAATTTTACTGCATCGGCAAAAGGCTGAAGAATACCCCCCACTCTAACTTTGTTTGGTCCCTTACGAATTTGAATATACCCCAACACCCTACGCTCAAAAAGGGTAATAAAAGCTACACCAACTAAAATTATAACAATCAAAAACAAAAAATTTACAGTAAAAATAGTAACATTAATTATTATAAGAGAATCCCCATAATAGAAGCTTAAATTCTATGCACTAATCTGCCATTATAATTGTTATATGTATTATATACTTAGGCGAATTCTAAATTCGGTGCACTAATCTGCCAAAATAACTACTCTCTATTTTCACACAATTTTACTTAAATCGCCTTAAATAAAAATTTTACATTAAATGGTCCTTTCGTACTAATTTAAAAACTTATAACAAAAGATAGAAACCGACCTGGCTTACGCCGGTCTGAACTCAGATCATGTAAGAATTTAAAGGTCGAACAGACCTTCTATACCAACTACTGCATCAGTAAGACTTCTTAATCCAACATCGAGGTCGCAAACACTTTTGTCAATATGAACTCTCAAAAAATATTACGCTGTTATCCCTATAGTAACTTAGTCTTCATGTCACCCAAAATGGATCACAATAACGTTTTCTAATAAATTACAAATTAATAATGTTAATTACTTGCCGCCCCAGCAAAATTATTTAGTAAATAAAACTTTTATTTAAATAAAATTTTATTTATTAAAAATAAAATTTAATAGGGTCTTCTCGTCCCTTTGTCTAATTTAGGCCCTTTCCCCTAAAAATAAAATTTATAGCTTTAAGCCTGAGACAGCTGCTTCCCGTCGAACCTTTCATACCAGTCCCCAATTAAAAGACTAATGATTATGCTACCTTTGTACAGTCAAAATACTGCAGCCCTTTAATTTATCAGTGGGCAGGCCTGATTTTTTACTTAAAACCAAAAAACCATGTTTTTGCTAAACAGGCGAGAAAATAAATTTGCTGAATTCCTTAGGCTAATTTACCTGTATAGCCAGCTTAATTAATCAAAATACTACTAATATACTCATTATTGTTATTATACATCAATTATCAAAATACTTTAATACAAAACATAACACCCGATTAAAATAATTTAAACTAAAACCTCATTATAACATTGTAAAAATTAGATCAATTTTAAATCTAAATAATTTAAATAATGTGGGGCTATATAAATTACCCATAAAAGTTTATCCCTTTATAGGTATCAATTAAATTTAAATAAAACTTAACTTTAATTTAATTAAATTCTTAAAGAACCAGAAACCTTATTGTTTGAATAATATATCATCCCTAGAAATAAATTAATATTAATTATGCCACACTAATATAATAAATTTTTAGCCCACAAATATATCGGGAAAAATAGCTTATTTATTATTTTAAGTACCCCTAATACACAAGGTGCAAATACTAATTATTTCTTTTACAAAAATAACATGGGTCCTTCACAGTACATAATATAACAAAGTTTTCTAAATAATACTAACTAATATATTGCTTTACACATAAATAAACTATAACTAACTTATCAAAATATCTTATTAAAGAAATTTTTCAGTGTAAGTGAAGTGTTTTACCAAACTCTATTTTGATATGTCCAGGCACATTTTCCAATACGCCTACTATGTTACGACTTATCTCAACTAACATGAGAGTGACGGGCGATGTGTACATATTTTAGAGCTAATAATCAGCTCCCCTTTTTATTAAAAACTTACTAATAAATCCACCTTTATAATCCACCTCCGTGAACTAATCCGTAATAATTATTTTTATTGTAACTCATCGTTCAGCCTTTCCTATATGCTGCACCTTGACTTGACGTCTAGAAGTTTATACTAAAAGAAAACACAATCTATAAAAGTTTTCTGACGACAGCGATATACAAACTGAATGCAAAAGAAAGTCATCTTCTCGTGTAGTATCGATTACAGGACAAGTTCCTCTAATAAGAATAAAATACCGCCAAATCCCTTAAATTTCTAGAACTCTTATACTACTCAGGTAATAACTGCTACATTAAAAATAACTGGGTATCTAATCCAGGTTTATATTTCCAATTTTAAACCTTTCATTTATTATTTATTGTATTAAAATAAATTTATTCTTAATTTTACCTAAAAATAAACCACCCCAAATATGTTAAATAACCAAACTAATTTCTTTTTACCAAAACCCTTCCTTCGTCCCATACGTATAACCGCAAGTGCTGGCACGAATTGTCTTAGAACTATTAACATTACTACATCAAGACTAACCTTATAAATAAATTAATTCACTACCAATTAACTATTAAACTAAACAAAGTATATAAAATAAGCTAACAAGGAAAAATCAAGCAGGGATCAAACTTTATATATCTAGAAATTAAAAATTATTTAGTAAAACAATGTTAATTTTATCTTTTTTATTTATATAATTATGTCTTATATTTTGCTCTTTTTCCCTTCCCTTGCTTTCTTCATCTTCATCTTTTATTCAATCAGATTGTACATAATTTCTTTAATATGTGTGTTCATATAATTAGGCAACTTTATATAAAAATCAAACTTAGTGTACTTTGTTTTATGTACAATAATGTCATTAAAATAAAAATGATTCTACTTATACAATAACAACCTCAACAGTTAAACCACCAAATTAAAAATTATATTACATTTTAAAATTGTCTTACCTTGGATTAAAGGTTTTATATTAATAACAGCCTAACTCAATTTTTAATTTTTACCGGT